ATTTTTTTTTTCTCCTTATTCGTCAGGAAAGACAAGAAAATTTCAGGGTAGCAAATATTCTCTAGAATTTCTCGTAGATTCGAACCCATAGCTGCTGATAGAACTAGAATAGATACTTTCTGTTTCCTACTCACACGAGCCCATATCCTTGCTTTTCTATCAATCTCTAATTCGAATCTTCCCCCCCAATCAGATATTATGGTGCCTGTATAGACCGAAATTCCGTTATGGCCCAATTCTGACCGATAATAGATACCGGGACTTTGCAATATTTGATTGATGACAATTCTGTATATTCCGTTTACTATAGAAGTTCCCAAAGAATTCATTAGAGGAATGTTTCCAATAAAAATAGTTTGTTCCTGCATGTCCCCTCGGCTTTTCCAAATTAATCCTGCGGATACATATAATTCAGAAGAATACGTGAATGATTCATATACAGCATCTCTTTCTTTTAGCAAGGGTTCTACCAATTGATATGTTTCCACAAATAATTGAAATTCAATTTCTTGATCTGTATCTTCAATTTTTGGAAACTTATAAAGCTCTTCTGTTAAGCCCTGATCAATGAACCTACAAAATCCTTCAAATTGTATCTGATTCAACCCAGGTATTGTAGACATTCCTGCATTTCCATCTCCGAGCATTTTGAATTTCCCATTTATCAAAAAATCCCATTCGTTTCTCATTCTGCATCGATTCATATGATTCGATGCAGAATGCTGGAATTTAGATTCTGTTTACTGAATCGCATGAAATTTTACCCAACTCCATATAGATGGAATGTATGAAATACGTATGAACGGGGGAAAAAGGATGATTTTATACTTAATAAAATTGGAATTTCTAAGAGACAGATCCAAATGGAAAGGAAGCGATAAATTCCACTTAGACTTACGGAGTTTTGTATAGAATCAAAAAAATAATTCAATTTATACCATTATTATGATATTCCAATCCGTTAGGATACCAGAAAAATAAACGTCGTGATTTGATCTATTCGCTAAGATAAAGACATAAGAATCAGACACAATATACCAGCGTAAAGCTCATTTTTTTAGCACTTACCTTTTTCGTGGATTCCACTGTTCAAAAAATGATTTGCGAAGAACCCCCTTTTTATTTTTTTAGTCGAATTTTTAGAATAGGATTGAAGTGCGTAAGACGGCTTGTATTTAGTAAACCCGTGCCGATATAGCTATCTATATATACATCGCCCCCCTTTATTGCATAGTTCGCTTCGGGACAGCGCATGTCGTGCTCTATCAAAATTTCGATTTTCTCTTCAATCTAAATTGCAGTACGACAATTTTCGGCAAATTCCCTATAGAGAGGCATCAGACACAGATAAGATAACCAATAAGCTAGCCGCGAAACGATTTATGTTTGGGGTTTACATATACTCATAATTGCTGTTATAATTGAAATGGAGAAGGCTTTTTTTATAGAAAAAACCAATATTGATTAGGTAGGTATCAATTTTGATTTTCTTCTATCATTAGGAAACACAATTTACAATTAAAATTTAAATCCAAGAGTTGGTCACGAATTTACAGTCACTAGTTAATGGTTCCAATTTGTCCTTAATTTTGGCTTTTGTGACTGAAAATGCACATTTCTTTTTTCATTTTTCAATAGAAAAAAAGAAAGAGAAAAGAGAGGGATTAAGATGTTGTGTGAGATACTATAAAATCAATTGAAGAACCGGAGCCGATCCAAAAAAAGGACATATTTTTTTTAGGCAAGGAATTAAGAAAAACGAGATTTTATATGGACGTACACAAAAAAAAGAAAAGACATTGAGTACCCCCCCCCAAACAAAACAAGCAAAGGGGGAATTTTTTCATCTATTTTGTATCGTTTTGGCGGCATGGCCGAGCGGTAAGGCGGGGGACTGCAAATCCTTTTTCCCCAGTTCAAATCTGGGTGTCGCCTGATCAACAAACGATAAGACTCGCAATCCCTTATTCTGCTTGGCTGGTCTAACTCGCCGAATCTTTTCCAGCAAAGTACGCGACTCTTGACATTTTCGTGATTCGAAATAGCTGGGGTTTCTGTTCTTTTTTTTTTTCTGTTCCTTAAACTTAAAGTGCTGTTAATCCTTGCATTTAGGATTCACGGAAAGATTCTAGTAGTAGAAGCGCTTTCATATCAAATCAAGAGTTACCGATTTATTTCCACTGCTAATTGCTAATGCAGGGTCTACTGACCGTGTCTTGAATTAGATTGAAAAGCCCGAGGGAGAATCGAATTAATCGTTATGGAAGGGGCGGGAGATACTTTGTATGCAGTATACAGACTCATAAGAGTCTCTGAATGCACGGGCATTCAATCAATATTCGATTGGACGGATAATTGGCTTTTACTTAATGATAATAAAGGGCAACAAAAAAAACGAGGAGTTCTTATTATTACTACAGATTAGGTAACACTCCCTTTGATACTTCCAAAGAAAAGTGCGACTGTGTATTTTGTTTCATTTTTCCGGATTCTACTAGAAATCATATACGAACTTGTTCTAAGTGGATTTATTGGAGCGTTTCATATTTAGTGGAGTCTTTCATCAAGGGCGTTGGGCCAGAATCCCTTTTTGACTCTGCGCCAGTGATTCCACTATTATTAGGAAACAATAATAGAATAAATTCTTCATATTCATAGAGATAGGGGACATAATTCACATGGATATAGTAAGTCTCGCTTGGGCTGCTTTAATGGTAGTCTTTACATTTTCCCTTTCGCTCGTAGTATGGGGAAGAAGTGGACTCTAGAGATACTACTAATTGAGTTGGGGAATCAAACTGTATCACTTTTTTTATAGATCGTTCTGCAAAGCCTTTTTAATTATATTAATTATTTAATAATTAATATAATAATTAAATTCAGTAATTAAATTCCATTTAGAATTTCGAAATTGAATTAATCAAAATACCTTCATTTCGGAATTCTATTGGCTTGGATTCTGGCGAGGTAATTGTATTCGATTCTATTATGAATAGAATACAATTCATAATATATATGAATAATGCTCTTTCAGAATCCAAATCAAACCGATATTTCCAAAATTCCCCTATTTCTATTTTGAAAGGAAGGGGGATACAGATCATAGGAATTTTATTCTAACCGAAGTCTTCCTAGATTTTCTATTTGGTTTTTCTGAACCGGCCCTTGCCAGAGTTCTCTATGGACAATGGGGAAGAACGCGGAAAACCGGACCCCCCTTTTTTTTTTATTGGACTGTTCAAAGAGAAAAGAAAGGGTTCACGATTTAATTTGAATAGTTAATAATAATAAGATTGTGCCTTGGTCAAGTCACATATTTCGCACTTACCACCGATTTTATTATTTTTTATTATTTGAGTATTTTAGAAATTTGCTTTCTGCTATGCTTTATTGACCCGTTTCATATCATGGCCCCAGGGTTGACAATCGCCGGGGTACCCCTTTTTGAAATCGGAAGAAGTTATAGAATAGAACTCCTTGGATCATCTGTCAACCGCTCAATCAACGACTTCTTCGGAATGCTAAAAAAAACGATTACTTTATTTCTTTCCTATTTCATTTTCTTTTATTAACTTGATTTTCTTTTAGTAATATATGCCCAAATTTGTTTTTCTTTCATCGATTTGATTCTTTTTTTATTTTTAATGGATACCGAGATTCATATTGAAAATAATCAGAAATAAATAAATTTGAAAATCGTAAGAGCAGCCTTTCGATTATTTCAGATTGATTGGAATGAACAAAAAGAAAATACAAATAGACGAAGCAAAGAAATAGAATTGAGATACTATGTATCTATTAACATGTATAAGGATCCATATCCATATTGTAGATTGATCTCTATTCAGTTTCTATCTTTATACATAAAAAAAATAAAAATAGATAGTATGGTAGAAAGATTCATATATGAATCTTTCTACCATACTATCGAATCTCATAGGCTACTGCTGATTCTAGTCCGTTGGTTTCATTTAAGACTAAGACATGAAATTGAAATTTGTTTCTTAAATCCTTGATAAGAACTAAGAAGTCAAGTTTCGTTCAAATTAATCACTTTGACTGACCGTTTTTACGTATATTATAAGCAAAAACGCAGTAGGAACTAGAACGAACAGTGTAGTAGCAATAAATGCGAGAATATTTACTTCCATAGTCTCATCGTTTGGTTTTTTTTTTTACTTCGCAATAACTCGGGATTTAATCCCATAGAGATGATAACCCTTTCGCTTGTAAATTCAATGGGATGAATTACATTTCGATGATAGCGAATGGGATCAATATCATGAATAACAATATTTGACTGTCAAGTCGATTCATCGTCGAGAATTCAATAGTATAACATAGGCAGCTCTTTTATCCACACACCAAATACAAACTTTGATTCCTGATTCAATCAAAAGAATTCCTTTACTTTAATACTAATACTTTTTTAATACTAATACTTTTTTTATTTACCAGTCTTTTCCAGTCTGTCTTTTCTATAATCGACCGCCTTACTTGTACAACCCCCTAACCGCTTTACACTTTCCTTGTTTACAAAGGGTTTAGAAAAAAACCAAACAAACAATCGAAACGAAATAGAAAAAGAAAAAGGGAAGGGGTTAAGTTCTAAACCCCTTTTCATTTTCTTTTTTTCAAGAAAATTATATCATTAAAAAAAAAAAACGAAAAAGAAGTGTGATAAAGACGAGTCCCAGTATAAAAGAATCGAATATTTCATAAAATTGACTATTTTATTTAGATTTATTTAGAGTTTCTTCTTCTTTGGCAATACGCTTAAAAAAGATTATTCATTCCCTCTTCGGGAGGGGTTGGCGCCTTGCTTGATCTTTATTTTATTAAGAATATCATCCCCCCTCCCTTGGATTAGTACTAGAACGTATCCCTCAAAAGTTCGGCGTGAAATTTGAATGAGATAAATTCTTTCAAATTCAAACTAGTAATTTAAGTTAGCCAAACTAGAAACCAGAAAAGAAGATACTTTGAATCTTAATCTTAAAAGTATTCTATCAAAGTAACGATCTTAAATTCAGTTGTGTATACGCTCCCGGGAACGATATGGTACTCGATTCCATTCCATACACAGATGGGGGACAGTCAAAAAAACCAGACCCCCTACGGTAGCTCTTGGAATCCTGAATATGATGCTACCAATAATTGTAGCAATTCGCACATGTCTCTTTCTCATCAATCGGTACTAGTTGATGAGAAATCGAAATGAAAAAGAAAAAAGAGCAAAGGAGAGCAGTAGGCATGAAATTCTACCATTTTATTTTGCCCCAGTTTAACAGAAACGGCGAGATATATTGATGTTTTTTTTTATTGGATTTGGATCCGTCGGGACTGACGGGGCTCGAACCCGCAGCTTCCGCCTTGACAGGGCGGTGCTCTGACCAATTGAACTACAATCCCGGGGCGGTAAAATGTACCGAATACCTATTTTTATGATTTCATTCAAACAATTTCATTTATATTTAGATAAATATCGACGTGTTGGAACCGAGACGTGAGTGAGATATTGATATACACACGGATATACACTTTAGTGAGAGCGGCACGGATTCCTTTCGTTATTGCCAAATCAATTGATAATTCGTTTTTCAATGTCCCAAAAAAAAAAGAGTCTTTTTTTGCGTTACTTTATTCTTTTCATTAGACTTTATGCTTTCGATTTCATGATCCTGATATGAATCTAGATCATTATTAGCAAGATCAGAATTTATGGGAACAAATAAATGGAGCAAACAAAATAAATAAATAGCGGTAGGGATCTATCGGAGAATTGGACTCTTTTGATTCTTGAGTCTTTCGTATCTGGCATTTCTGGAAAACAAAGGGGGTTATATCATTTCCTGGTGGATCAGCGAATTATTGGGCCGAGCTGGATTTGAACCAGCGTAGACATATTGCCAACGAATTTACAGTCCGTCCCCATTAACCGCTCGGGCATCGACCCAGGAAGAATAAAGTCTAGGCTTATTTATAATCCACGATCAACTTCCTTTCGTAGTACCCTACCCCCAGGGGAAGTCGAATCCCCGCTGCCTCCTTGAAAGAGAGATGTCCTGAACCGCTAGACGATGGGGGCATATTTGCCCGACTGCCATCATACTTAGTATGAACAGTTTTTTGAAATTGTCAATATAATGGAATGGGATGACTAACTCTAAAGTAAAGGATCTTTCCACCTTTTCTGATCCCATACCAATAGCTTTTTTTGATTCGTCCATCAATCGCTCATTCTAATCGCCATTCTAGTCTAAAATCGAAATCTATTATAGAAATTGCTATAAATAAAAATAAAAATAGGCCGAAAGACGAAAGTAGAGGACTCTTTTGGGAAGTGATTGGTCCGACATAAAAGAAGATTTTTTCTTCATTTCTTCCACTTAACTTTCATTCATTTATCCACTCCTTGGTAAGATGAGATCGGACTATTCCTATATCGCCCTAAGCTGGGAAATTCACAAATGAGAAATCCGAAAATCTGGGAACGGGGATTAAGATTAACAAGTTATCAATTTTTTTTTTTTTTTTTTTTCTCTAAAATTTGGGTTCGGGGAACAAACAGAATCTCTTTATCACATGTGAAATCCGGTGGATCTATGTCGAATTGGTAGGTCCATGTATCCATGTATCAATCAAATAAGTTTCGTTCCGTTCTGATGGGGTCAGATCAATTTAAGTCAATTCCATTAGGGTCGGTCTTGAAATTAGGGTCGGTCTTGAAACACTTCATTTCATTGATATTTATCAAATCCAATATCAATAATCCAATATCAATAAACCCGGGTTAACCGATACTTATACTTATTAAGTAAATTAAGTAAATCAAAATTATCGTTCCCCTAGGTGACACTCGCCGCTATGAGTCTACTGCATATACTTATAATTATAATATATATATAGATGGATATAGATCTATCTTATCCGCCTAGTGACTCCTTCAATAATTGAATCCAATTGCCCTTTTAACTCAGTGGTAGAGTAACGCCATGGTAAGGCGTAAGTCATCGGTTCAAATCCGATAAGGGGCTTTTTGGCCTTTTTCATAAATATAAATAAAGTAAAGTGGTAATATTCATATTGAAACGGGAATAAAAATTGTGTTGATTTGTAATAAAAAAAGTAACCAACTGGATAATAATGTAATTATAAACTTTCGAATTTAATGATAATACGTTATCCTTATAATGAGTTAGAATATAGTAATTAATGAGTTAGAATATAGTAATTAGAATAGTAATTCTCCTTCTAAAAGAAAGTTGCTAAAAGAAAGTTGAACGCTTGTTTATTATAATGAGTAATGTGAAGTCGTCTCTTCGATCACCAAATATTTTTCTTTTCCATTATTCCAATCTAATCTATTGTAAAGATTCGAAATCAACAAAATAAAAAGTAAGTGGACCTAACCCATTGAATCATGACTATATCCACTATTCTGATATTCAAATTGCAAATTCGATAGCTATGAAATTCGAACAGTAGATTTTTTTTATT